CATCTTCCATCCGCCTTTTAGTTTTAGATAGGGCGAGGCTAGTACGAGACTCCGAACCACGACGGATCTTGTCTTAGGAAATATAATGGGACGGGAGGCCTATCTGACCTTTTGTTTGATTCCATTTTCCAACCCTTTCTTTAGAACCAACCTGGAATGCAAACAAGGAAGGAAAGGGCTGAAATCTCCATATCTGATCCAGCAAAAAAAACCTGACCTTAGCAGTGATAGAGATAGCATAGCTGTAGACAGGGGGAGGGCCCGGATTACCTTTTCTATTAGAATAAGGAAGGGAATCACTTTGATTGCTTGCGACAGCTTATCGATGCTCGTTAGCGGTGAAGTCCCTCAAACCAGAAGTTTCAAAAGCTTTTGACTGGGCGAGAGAAATGAACTTTACATACGGATATCGCATACCGAAGGGAAGGCCTAATTGTACCACTCCCCCTGACCTTCCGCCTGAACTGATAGAAGTTGGCTTGAGCTGAGCGTCTCTTACAAAAAAGGTGCCCCAGTCGCCTCGGTGGAATGCATTGAAGAAAGGAATCCACTCTCAACCCTTTCATTTTCTTTAATAGAATGGTAAGCCGGTCTTATTCTTTTATATATACGAGTAAACAACTTCTGCTCTAACTCCTTGAGGAAAAAGTCTTGCATCTCGCCCAACTCCTACAAAGCCCACCCCCGAAGGAGAAAAGGAAGTTATCAGCACCGATGTTACTAACCTTATGCTTCGCCAATCTTTATATGCCACGGGGAATCGATCGGTTGAATCCGTTGCAAGCCTATCTTCCGAACCCCGCATCAAAGTCTTGTCACCGTGCCCGCTTGGGGTCTGAGTAAGGAAAGAGCTCGTAGCCACGTGATAGGTCTTGTCTTGTTGATAACCTGGAGACCGGCGATGCGCTCCAGCTGGTGGTGAAGGAAAGGGGGAAGGAACTATAGAATAGAAGGAGCTGGACATGAACCGTCACGGTCTTTCTGGTGAATCAGTGCTGTTTGCATGGCACTCATAGGCTCTGGGACTGATGACCTTACTCTTCTAGTCTTTTCCAGTAAGCCTTGTTGGATGACTCAGAGCTCTTGTGCTCCCTCTTTTCAATATCCCTTTGCTGTCTTCGTAACCGCAGTGAGAGTAGGAGCTCAAGCAGTTGCCGCTGCAAGACTAGCCGCTCTTGAGTAAATAGCAGCTCTTACCGCGCTTGATGGTGAATAAGCCTTGGAATCCGTGTTGAGAAAGCATCCAATTGCTATTACAAAAGCATATCCCTTATCTAATTAGAAGGAACTTCTTTCCGGCGAAGTGACAGCGGGGAAGGAAAGCAAGGGACTGATTACACTAGTCAGACATGCCCAGAAGAGGATAAGATCAGAAAAGGGCACAATGCCTCTTGAGATTGTTGAATAAGCTATTCATCAATGCTCGAGTCGTATTCTAGTAGACAAACTTTCTTCTTATGTCCACCGGGGAAAAGAATACAAAAAGATTGATAGGCCATTCATTCCTTCCCTTCTCTCTCTCCGAATCTTGCTCCCTCATTCCCCTCCATTCGGCTATCGATATTTGCGGAGTTGAAGGCTTAGGCTTAGGTCTAGGTCTTCGCACCGTCTTGGAACCTTTTTTCTGAGCTTTTGACAGTTGAGTCTCGGACGCTAACTAAGGAGACTACTGCATCTCGCTCTTATTATAATATAAAAAAAACAATAAAAAAGAAGACAGGTTGCCCTGCCCTGTCAGTCTCGAGCTCGAGGTCGTCTTTCTTGTCTCACACAAACAAGAGAAGCCTTCTTTATACAGACAGGAGTTAGATAAGCATGTAGCTTATGGCTTTATCCTATAGATATATATAGAAAAAAGAAACGAGGATCAGTCTTCATCCTTTCGCTTTTCAAAGTGAATGATCCCCTCGCTCTTAACCTTTATGTGACCGCAATAGCAAGAGGAGCTCCCCCTAGCTCAGTAAGCAAGTGCTACAAACCTTTGAAACTAGAGTAAAGGTACCCAGGGACATAAAAAAATGCTAGGTTGTGAGGAAGTGAATCGGTTCTTACCTGACAGTTCCTAGAATTGGACAAAAAGGTTTTGCACGTGAATCAGAAAAGGAAGAATACGATCTTGTCGCAATTGAATCCGTAACTGCAGCTATTGAGTCTGCTGTGGGAATAAGCGCCTAGAAGAGAGCTTTCACTGGCTTTTTCTTAGAGGATGGATGTAGATATAAGTCGTCTCTTGGCCAGGGCATTAGCAGAGCAGCTTCCACTCCTCCCTTCGATAAGCTTCCCTTTTTGGGCACTGGACCTAGTTACCGCTCCATGGGAACATCTATAGATTCCGCTATCGGGAAAGTCAGGCATGGAATCACGCTAAGGTAAGGTTTCTATCTAATCCATCTAGAATAGGATCTACTCTATCTATTTGATTTTCCACTTCTGCCTGGCTGACTGAATAAAGAAATGGAACCATAGCTAAGACTGATCGATGAGCCTTCTCTCTCCTTGATCTGTCTAGTTCTATTTTGACTAATCCGAATCTGTGGACTGAGTGAGTAGCTAACTAAAATAGAATATTTTAGGATATAGGAGTAGGGCTATTCTTCGCACCGAGAAAATCTTTTGTTAATCTCGTTATCTCCACGGGCGCTGGGTTAAGGGCAGAATCAGACCTTGGGGAACCGGTACGAAAGGGAGCTAGCTAAGGCAGCAAGCCAAGAAAGGCAGCATAGTAGGCCTTTTAGAATTCGAAAGGAAGCCAACTCTTGTTCGACGTAGGGTAGAGTCACTTATTTCATTCCCTGGGCTTTCCATCCTATTATGGGGCTTGAATGCGGGTCTTTGGCTAGAGACGGAGACTTTCCCAGTGAAAGCGCTGGCGTTCAGTTTGGTTGCGTGCTTTCCGATCTCTTTCCCTTCCTTTCTGTGGTAGCATGTTTGCTAGTCTTGTCGGACTAGGAGCTCTACTAGGCTTGACCGTGGGAAATAGCTTTTTTATTTTAAGACGTAGGTAGATAGAAGTAGTAGGGGCAAATGATTCATTTAGAAAAGATCCGATACCAAGTGACAGCGCACTAGCTGGTCGGTGTGAATGAGAAAGTGTTAAGTGAGTCTTTCTGGAACGCCACATCGTAGAATAGCAACATCTTTCTTATTACAGCACAAAAAAAAACACACAGATAACTATCGCTGTTGGACCGGGGAAGGCAAGAGCGATTGTCTTCATAAGAATTCCCCAACAGGAGGGAGAAGGATCGTTACTTTGAGTCCTAAAAGCACGGCAATCCTATTTTTTTGACAAAACGACTTGTCTTTTAGACGTCAATGGTTTAGGAGAGGTTTCCTGCCCCGCGAGAAACTTGGCACCTCATCAATAGGATCCAAACTTGGTGTAGACGGTCTTGGGGATAGTAGGCTCTGTTCTATCGAGGCAGAAGAAAAAGAGCGAAGTTCTTCTCTTAAGGTCAGAATGAAGAGAAAGGAACAGCGCCGTCGTGGCTACAACCTAGCTTGGGAATCTATCTGAACCAGGGAAAGCAGAGTGAACAGCTTCACATCTTACTGACAAGGTGTGTGCCCAGCTAAAGGAAGATCATCTTTCTTCATTGCTAGGATCAACGGCAAAGATCCCCCTAAAATATGATTTAGGGCTCGAGCCTCGGGGTCTTGGAACTGATTGAAAAAGGGAACTTTGTTACAACTTCACCTACCACCAAAGCAATCTTTTACTATTTATTGGTAAAAGCTAGTCTGAACTCGGAGGATTCCCAAGACATGAGCTAGCTGATGCTGGTCTGTGGCAATTTCATCCTTGGTTAGTCAAACTCGTTACTAAAGCCTTGTCTGTCTTAAGACCCCATTCCTCAACAATTGGGACAGAGCTCTCTAACTTACTTACCTTATTTCCGACTAGTTCCTAGGGGTCCAGATCTTCACTTACCACCAACCCAATCCTACCTAAAAAACAAGGTTGATTTCGAGGACGTGATCTAGCTTGTTTTCCTGCCAAGAGGCCTGCTTGGTTCCCGGTTTCCCGTTCTCTTTGTCTAAGGCTAAGAATTGGTCATTTTCTCCCTATAATGGAGCTCTAGTTACTATCATACCATCGAAATAGACAAGAGTTTTGGTATATCTTCAATCAAGTATAAATGTTTTCTATAAAGTAAAAGAAAGAAGTACCCCTCCCCGAAGGTAAAAATCATGCTTTTCAAATGCAAGGCAAATAGTTAGTATCCGGGCTTGCACCCCCTAGAATTATTTCTCTCACTCGGTACCTTGCTTGACTTGAGGGCACGGCACTTACTTGCTAGTAAAAGTATTCATAAGAAATCACTATTCTAAATGTCTCCTTATGGTTGAGGTGGGAGTCCCTCTTTATAACCCAAAAACATCACCCTCTCCCCAAGGGTTAGGCCTATTCGAAAGAATAAGTTCTTTCACAGGTATGGCAGAGTAGGAGGGGTAGGCCATGGGCTTTGCTTAACGAATGGATTTTCGTTTGTTTCCCTTTCCCCTGAAGCAGGAACTCAGAGTAACATTGCTATCTAATAAGGGGGAACTCGATTTTAGAAAGAGCAAACTTCATTCATTGAACGCAAGTAAGCGATAGGCGATGTGGCATACCGTTTGGCACTACCTCCAGCGCTCTCCAGAGTTCACAAAGTATTCCACGTATCGGAAATACGTACCGTCGCCAGAGCATATCTGGTTGGTAGAGGATGTGGTTGTAGATAAGAAATTCACTTATGAAGAACGCCCGGAGAAGATTGTTGACAGAAAGGATCAGGTACTCAGGACGCGCACAATTCCATACGTCTTAAGTGGAGGAATCATTCCGAGCGCGAAGCTACATGGGAACTAGAGGAGAAGATGCGGGAGGAGCACCCTCACCTTTTCGACACGCCGGGTAAGAGTTTTGTCCTCAAAACTCACACTTAATGATTTGAATCGATGTGGATATAGTCTCGCACCTTTCTTTCGGTTTTCCAAGTATCTCTCCCTCGGTATGGTCGTTCCCTTGGACCCTAACCTAACATAAAGGGTCGTGTGCCATCCTAAGACTCAATCCCCTCTGTACACCAAACGCTCTGGGCACTTCTCGTATGAGGGGGGTTGGTTTATACATATGTTAGCTGCACTACCTAATCAAGGGAGGGTGTTAACTTCCTTGACATAGATATGAGAATTGCGTTATGAATTCTTCAAAGGGCCGGTGGGGCTAATCGATAAGCAACATCTCCCACTCTGCTTTCGAATTCGGGCCGAAGAAAGGAAAACGAAACCTGACTTTCATTCCAAGTCTCATTAATTCCTTTGAACTCTAAACTTTAGATAATACTTGCTTCGAACTCTAAACTACGCGTACGCACAAGGGCACGGTCCGACTGTCTACTCAGAGCTGCCCGAAAGCCATTCGCAAACAATCTTGACCTATCCTACTATTGCTGTATCCATTTCGGACTCAGATCGATCTCTCTCTCATGTTATCACCACAACTGGGTCTACCCGGTCGTATATAGCTGCGTAAGGCACTTTCTGATTACTCGCCTGATAGCGGTCATTATATGCAACTCTGCCACAAGCGATAGTCTCTGTCTGATTCTGCCGACACGGGCGCTCCGTGCCTCTTTACTATCTCATCGATGCACATCTCGGCGAGTTTCGCGAAAGTAGTGCGGGTCTTGAATGAGAGGAAAAGCGTTGATTTGGTCTCTCTATTTACAATGCCCAAATAGGATCGTACCCCTTCACCGTACGGGGTGAACCTGAAACGAAAACCGTCGCTAGGTGCTCTTATTTCCACATAGGATAGGCAAGTCTGGTAATAACCCAGTAGGCCTCTGGTGCGGGGTCTTTACTTATTGGCATACTATACTAAACGATCGGCCACTATGGTGCCTAAGGTTAGGAGGACTTCTCCACGAATGGCCTATCGTATCACTGCTGCTAGTCAGTCTGGTCCATTCTACTATCGCCTCTGTCTTCTTGGGGGTCTACGGCAATTCATGTTTTAGATACAACACGTCCCATGAACGGGACTCCCTCGAGTCGAAATTCGCATTTGCTAAACTAACACAGAATCCTTCCTGTCTCCAGGTTTCTAGGACCCCACTCAACAAATTTCGCTCGTCGCCAAATCAAGAGGGTACACTAGATCGTCATCTATAAACATCACCAGGCGTGTAGCCAAAAGGGCTTGGACACCTCGTCCATAAGGTCCACGAAACACTGGGCGTTGGTCTGATCATATGACACATGAACTCGAAATAACATTACACATTTCGGAAGGTCGACTTTTGCACATCACTCTACTTGAACCTAGACTGATAGTGACCCGAACAGAAGTCGCTCCTGGAAATATCGGGCTCCTTACGACTGATTGAATAAGTCATTCAAAATAGCAGTTACATGTCCTTAATAGTAGCTTCATTCAATCATCGGTACATATCATATATCGGTCCCAAACATTCATTCTTATGCTCAAGATTATTTCCCAGTTAGTATCAGATGATCGGTCTCTAGTACTCGTTCAATGCACTTGCTATACCTTTCCATAGGGGGTCTTAGAAGTGGGTCCCGCTCTCGGAACCAAAACGATAGCAAACTCTACTACTCACTCAAGAGGCATCGGTAATTCCTCCGGGAACATATCTGGGAATCCTGAATGATATAAGCATCTTCTAGTGCTCGAGTTTCCACCGTAAGATCGCGCACTGAAGTTAGAAATCCTTGTCATCCTTTCCTCAACAACTGAGTAGCCCTGAGTGTCCATAAGGCACGAGGCAATTACAATAAAGCGCCTTGGAGATTCAACTTAGACTGTGTAGAACTAAGGAAGTCAACTCTCCCTTCTTATGGCATTCCACTAGTGCATTGAGAGCTAAACGTCTCTAGGGCAATGCCAAAGTCTGTTGTTTCTACATTCTGGAAATTGGCTAGGCGTTGCTTGCCCCTGGGTCTAATTGGGCCTAACGCACAAATCTCGCTAACTAAGAATCCCCCAACAAGGGTGTCAACACGTGGTTCCTACTCACTCAAAGGCTCCATTTGTAATCTATCCCGTTCAACACAGGCGACGGGCATAAAAGGGGTGTTCGCCCCCGAGTCAGATATCGAATCGAAAATCATGCTTTGTTTGAATTCTTTCTCCCATGCCTTTCTTCTAACTTAACTAGAAATTTCGTAAGAGAAGAAGAAGGTGAGGTTTTTGGCTTTTTTTCGCTCTAAACTTAGGGCCAAGTCCTTTAGACAAGATGCCCAAAAAGTGATCGACAGAGATATGCTTAACACATGCTTCTTGAAGAAGGGTTGGTTGCTGGCTTTTTTCTTTGGTCACTTCAGTTCTATTTTGGAGCCTGCCTTCTCAAAGTGTAGTTCTAGTTCTCTCTGCTCTGATCGAAAGAGTCATTTCAATGGCTTGGTTGATCTATCTTTCGTTCAGAGTTAGTTCCGTCGTACATATAAGCCCCCCGGGCTCTGTTATAACATTTGAATTTTTCTTTACATTTCATTTGTATTCCCATGGTCGACTTTCTGTGGAACGTTTTTCCCCAAGACAAGAAATAGGTTTTTCTTTCGATTGCTTTCATGTTTCTCCTGGCACTCTTTCTTCTCTAGGAAAGTTTATCACTAGGGAATTCCACTCCTAAAAAGCGAGCTTTGCCTTAGTAAGAAAAAAGAAAATATCCGAATACTAGAAATTAGAATTATAAATCTCATAAGTGAAGCCAGTAGCTAGCCTTATCGCCTTTCGCTCAAGCGACTCCGTACCTTACTACTGCTGTTGTGAAAGAGTTGACGGCCGGGGCCGCCTATTTGACCATAGAAGGAAAGCTAATAATCAGAAGCAGAAAAAGCCGAATCCACTCTCTCTAGAAAGCCTCCAGTCCGCTGGAGGGAAGTAGCTCGAGCTGCTTTGCGGGAGGAGTGAGATTTGGATGGAGCTCGAAATCTAAAGAGCTTGGTTTCGCTTGGGGGACCCCTCCCTTCCTTATTGTAGGGCCTATCACCTATCGGTAGAACGATAGCTCGATAGTAAGCAGCATTGGTCCTAGATTTCGAAATTTATAAGAAAAGGAGAATAGGATTCAGGTTACATAGGATCAAATGGATTCCGTGCCATAACTCATTAGATGGGAAATCCCGGCTGGCTAAACCAGGTTCAAGGGAATACCTATAATAGAATTCAGTGATTAACTGAACGGTTAGAATGTGTTCCGTGGGAGATATAGTAACTTGTCTCACTTATTGGTTATAGGGCGGGATACCCCTTTCTAGGGCCTCCGCGAGCAAACAATTGAATGAAAATAGCATAGACGTAGACATAGGTTGAATTTGCTTGAGTGCTTTTCCCTTCTCCTTCTCTTCCGGGCTTTATCATCGGTCGAGGACTCCGTATCTTTCCTATCGATCGGGAACGTAGTATCTTTTCTATCAGTTGAGCTGCTATTGGGACAGCAAAATCCTATCTAGCTCAGGATTTCCTGGGGTGGGCTTTCTCTCAGGCTCGGAGGTTGGCGCTCGAATTAGCTCGAATGGGCTCTCTAGGGTCTGCTGACGAAGTTTCCCTTGCCGAATCCGCAGAATCATAATCTGTAACCAGTCCTTCCTGTCTCAGTCCCATCTGTCCTTACTTCATCAGTCGGTACAGAGAGGGGAGCCTTCCCCGGGAGCAGATACCTGCTCTTCAAAAAGATTCTTATCTTATAAGTAAGAACGCTTCCTCCCTGTACTATTCGATGAACACCCTATATCTCTCTTTGATTATCAACCCAAGACAGTTCCGTTCTTGATCTTACACTGATCCGAGGTGACCGGCTCCACGGCCCCGCGAGGCCTTGGTGTGGAGCGCATTGGGCCCGCCAGCTTCTCAATCATAGAATGTCTACCAGATGAGATGATGTTGAGATTAGATAGTAGAAAATGTTCTTTCTTTCTATACGCAATTCAATTGCTTGCTTAAGACCAATCATCCATTAGTGAAGTTCCCTTAACATTAATATGAGTACTCCCATATTAAGAGCAGGCCAAAAAAGTCCTCTTCTAGTGGCCGACAGGCACTGCTTAAATCGTATTACCTAACTTTTGAGATGAGTCCCTGTTCGTTCTTATTATTATTGAATTGATTTGTTTTCAACTCTCGTTTCTATTACAGTTACAGTCCTTTTGGGAAAGAGAGTCTACCCCCTATGATGTTTGTTGTCCGTAACGATCGAATAACGGAAGTTCGCTGAGGAGATTTGTCCTTCCTCTAAGGGTCTCGGTTCAAATCCGAGTCCTCACTTAGTTTCAAGTAAGAAGTCCGAAGTGAAAAAGGGACCACTACTCAAATAAATATGGGGATTTCTCTCTCTATACTCTAGGCTAGCCTCTCCCTTGTACCCCTTTAGAGATAGGGGCGGTAGACTGAACACTCAATCAATCATGATGAATAGTTTCAATTCTTTCACGAAGATGGTTTCGAAGCGGAGCTGTATTTCTTTCAGTTCAGCTACAAATCTCCACCACTCTTTATCGTCGTGGCATTCTTACATAAATAAGTTGAGGAGCAGACTCATTCCGGCTGCCTCTTGCTAATGAACTGGCAGAAGTGCCAATAAGAAGGGAAAGGCAGAGTGGATTCTTTGAGTTCCCTGGCGGAAGGAAGGGTAGCTATGATCTTTATAGATGTACAACCCTCACCTATCTTTAAGATAGGGATGGCACAGATAAAGAGGGAGATGAGCTTCGGAGTTTTCTTGCTGGCGCGAAAGCAACAAGCACCGGTTAGACGACTGGTAGAGGGGGCCCTTTTTGTTTCTGTTGTCCGATCTGTTCTGTTTTAGCCTCAGGCTAAGAAGTGTAGCCGATAAGAGGGCTGATTTAGTAGACCTGTAGGAAAGAAAGAACTCTTAAATAGCTTGACCAGTCGGTCAGGCAGGCCTACTTTCGACCCGTTTCGTGCCCAATACCTCCACCAAATAAGGGTCACTTCACTTCGGTTTGAACCTCTCCGCTGGGTCACTTCACTCCGGTTTGAACCTGCGGGCCGGGCTTCCTTGACAGCTTCTGCTATGGATTATGCTTCAACTTTCTTTCATTAGATTCCAAAGCTTATGCTTTCTTCCTCCAATCGATAGCCTATTACCCAGGCGTCAAATAACACCCTTTTAAGGGCATGAAAGAGCTGCTGCTTCGGGTTGGGTCGGCTTGAGCTTGAGACAGATGTGGTTCTTCTGGGTATCTGGGCTACGCTAAACCTTTGCCTTTCCGTTTTTAATTGCTATTTCATAGATCGAAGTGCTTTCTGCCTTCAAGCCCTGTTTTTAGCTCCTGCGCTAATTCCACCAGTCTAAGTACCTGCTTTCATAAATAAAGCAAGCAAACTCAAAGCATTAGGTCTCACATTCTTTAGGGCAAGCAGGCCATCAGCCAGGAAGCCAGTTTCGATCTCAAAGTCTATCATTGATGATAGTAGGGGTGAAGTCAGAACCCTCTCTTCTATCACGGCATTAGAGGAGTGAGCCTGCCCTTAGGAACAGAAGGATTCGATTACATCGGCTGGCTATACGCTTTACACATCGTCTTATGTGCTACCTTCGGTCAGGGTTTCCCTTCTGTGGCATCGGAATCAGAGGACAGATTTCTCGTAACATCCGAATCAGGGGTGACTATTGGCTTTATTCAGACTGTTAGCCCTGAACTTATTCAATTAAGTGTTTGAGAATTCATTCATTTAACAAATAAGGGTTTGTGTATTTATTAAAATAAGACTTCTACTTAAGAAGAATTCACCTTTTTTCGTATTCTAACACAGAAAGAAAAGATCTCTCCTCAGAAGACGATTACGCGCATCTAGGAATTCATAGCAAGCACAGAAGCAGGAAAGCTAGCCACCGTGGAGTAGCATGAAATGCGCACCGAATCGTCTCTTTGCAGCAAATCGTCTGTTATTGAATCGACTGCTTGATAGAATAGGCGGTTATCTTTCTGTTAGCAAGAATCCGCTGTTAGAGAATACGCTTGAACTAAGAGACGGATGGGATTGATTCTAAATCCGCCGAAAGTCTTTTAGTCAACAAGTACGGATTTATAGACTGGCATCTTATCTTAGAATAAAGGTTTAAGAATCCAGATCAAGAATAGAAGTATAAGCATGCTAGCATAGAAAGAAGTCCCGAGTGAAAATTTCCTTAGGATGAGCTTTTAGGGCAAAGTCTAAGGAGCTTATTCGTCGATAACAAGCCTTTATTCAAAAAAGGAATAGAACCGGAAAGCTTTGAAGGCTAAGGTCGTAGAGACAGATCCATATGCATATGTTTATAGGAGTGAGACCCCAAAATTGGATGGTATTACAGGAAGCTCGGCCATACGGGTTGAAAAATCTTCATTCGTACCATACCGAAAAGACCGCTGGTAGATTTTGGTAAGTAAATCAGAATCTAGTGCACATCCTTGCACCTCTCCATATGTATGTGCTTTAGCCCTGATGCCATTACAAGCCGGGATTAGACTGTCCAGACAATACAATCTGTGACGAAATCATACGGGCCAGGGCGAGCAGTGCTGCTGCTCGGCAGTCACCCGCTTGGATCCCGCCTTGTTAGTCATCCGTAGAGCTAAAGAGAATTTTCTTAAGCCTTAAGTCATTCCTACACACCGACCAGGGTAGGGTGGCTGTTCAGTAACTCCTAGCCCTACTAGAAAGAGAAGAGAAATTGCTTGCGCGCTTCGTCAAGTGAGAGAGCCACTTAATTAGCAATAATGAGAGAGTGCTTTTATCTCATATGAGAAAGCGACGGGATAGGGTAAGTTTGAAAGGGCTACAGCAGGGGAATTATTTTCAGTCCTAAGAAGAAGATCTTCTCGGACAATTTCGTTTGAAAACCCTGCCTTGCCTTTAGTTGAACTTCCCGAGTGGGAGATCAGTTGCAGGAGTTCATTCAGGGGATGAGGAAGGCGACCATGCAACTTACGTGGGTCAGAAGCAGGGGGTTCTCAACTAACTAGTCGCTTCCCGGGAAGAGCCTTTGGTTCAGTCCGTTCCGCAGTTCTAGTTTCAATCTTGTTGTAACTGACTCCCAGTGAGACAGGCTCCCCACTATAGCTATGGATTCCCGCCTAAGCGGTGGGTGACCACTTCTTCAGTATTATTGCTTGTTTAGTGTCGTTTTCTTGCTTGCTTTCTCTTGCTGTAAAACGTCTAGAATCATTCAAGTGGTGGATATGCCAATTGTAGCTAGCCTGAAGTGAAGGAGGTTTTTCCGGTACCGCTAGCTCCCTTTCACGAGAAGAGAGGCACACTTTAGACTTGACTTTCAAATAAGCTAAAACCGTAGCCTCTGGCACACCCACATCGGATAGGACCACTTCCCCTTCCCCCCAGCCCAAGTTCACCCTCCTATGCTATGATACTTTGACTAGGGGCCTCCTCCCCTTGTGCTTTTATACACCACATGGAAGTACCTTTAATTATCAATTCGCCTTAACATAGTAAAATTTCTTTGGGTTTGGTGACTACTATTTTAGTCCCTCTCGTCCCAAACTTCCCCTTTTTCCACAGAAGCCCTCCCCCCACTTTATTGTTCTGCATGCTTCATGAGTGGGAAGAAAGCGGAATCTTTCTTATCCAATACCAATCCGGGAATACTAGGCTAAGCATGTAGCCTAGCCGCTTCACTCGTCAAAAACAGGCTTATAAGAATGGTACTAACTAAGAATGCTATTGGATGAGGAGATTTGTACTCAGGAAGACCTGGTAAAACTGAACTAGCGGTTCCTTCTATTATCTCCTTCACGCTACCCAATCCGAACTCATGAGTGCCTGTAGCAGCATTGAGTGCTCCCCTTCTCCGACATCGATACCCTAGGGATTACAAATCGTGCCAACTTCCCTCTGCTGCGTCGCTCTACAACTGGATACTGCATCTTTCTTTGCACTAGTCGAATTTATTGGAACCCTAAGAAGGAAAGGAATCTACTGTCTCTCGCTTGACTTTATCGGTAAAGCATTTCTTGCGTTATCGAATGGAGGGTGACTTCTTCCGCTGACTAAGGCGCTTCGCTTGTGCGTTTTCAACATCCATTGCTTCTGACTATGTCGATGAAAAAGACTTTTTTTTGTGGGACCGGGAAGACACCCCACCGCTAGGGCTTGCTTTTCTCTCGCTTGCTCCCACGTGTCTTCCCCCAAAAAATAGTGAAAGATCTTTCACTTCACCATAGCAGGGACCTCGCTAACCTTCTCGGCCAGTTACTCTAACCACCGGGGTCCCCTCCACCCGAATATGAGTTGGACCCTTGTGAGCTACCCGAATCGGGCATCATGGAATTTCCAAGAAAGTGCCCTGGGCAGCAAGGAAAACCCGAAAAAGAAGCCGAATCGCCAAGACAAGCGCCTTTGAGAACCCCATCGTTAGCAAACAAAAAGATATGCAGTTAAAAAAAAACTAGAGAGAAATCCTACGAAACATTGCCTGAAAGAAGTCAAGAGAACCCAGTATCAGAAAAAGAATATAGAAGAGCCCTAGTGATGTAAAAATGATAATGACTGAAAAGCAAAAACGCCGTATCCGAGGCAGTTTTTTATAAAAATCTTTCAAGAACATATCCATATGACTATCCTTCTTAGTTGAATAGGCTCTATAACAGAAAAAATAAGAACATATCAGGTAAGGCTCATTAAAGCTTGCCTCAGCTAGGATGCACCCTTTATGAGCTTTGATTTCTCTTCGCATGGGATTCGATTCAAAGATTGTAACTCCATCTGGGTTTTTTTGATTAATTTATGCTGAGAAGGAGTCACATCTGCTGAATGAGGTTTGGCATATCGGGGCTTCCGCTGTCGCATATGTGCTGTCACTGTACTAGGAAGAAGGGCTTTAGTTAGGCAGCTAATCTTCATTGAAGTGATGTTAGCTAGGTCCTTTCCTCGAGCCAGTCTTGAAGCAGGAAGTCCTTTACCTGGATACCCGCTTTAAAATAAAAAGACGTAGAGAGAGTGTTCGAGAACGTCTCTGTGCGGTTTCTCGGTTCCAAGTAGCGATGAAAGTCAAACCACTAGCACAGCGTGCAAACGTTGTTGCCATGTTTGATAGTTTGGCAAACTAGCTCCTGAGACCATAGAAGGGAGTCTTTGGGTGTGAACGTGATAGGGACCAGGCTAGTTGGCTCAGCAACATAGTTGTTTGGTAACTGGCAAGCACAAGGTAGTGGGGGGGATTAGAAAGCTCCTCTTATGAGATCATACGGGCGGACACTTGGTGCTGGTATGGGGCATATTCGAGTGCCCCGCCGCCAGCATCGCTCTTCTCTCCGAACAGAAGCAACTCTGTAGGGAGGAGAGCCTGCCGATGAAACCCGTTCCCTCGTGCTTCCATTTTCCATTAATGACAGATACATCAGTAGAGGTCGGCCAAGCATGATCAAGGCAGGTGAGCCCTTCCCGCTAACCAAAGGCAGAAATTAAGAGAAACTTGGACCCGAAAGGACTGGACCCATGGAAACAAAGTGATAATTCCCGCTCCGACCAGGGTAGACAACACCTGAGTTAACACTACGCAACCGAACGGATCATGGGCCAGAACACCCCTATTGGTTGGGCGATAAAGTGGACCTTTACCCGACCGGATTCTATGACGCTTCCAAGCCCACAAAGGCGAACGAAATGACGTATATAGAGAGATAGATATAGCTACGGATGCAACTGTACAAAAAGTTGCCTAGTTCTGATGAAAGCTATGCTTTTAGGCTACCCGAGTTCGTTTAATTGCGTTCCCTGTCTTCATTGAGATTGGCTTGGTGTTCAGTATACTTAATACAAGATCGAAAAGAAGGATTGCATTTCAAGTGAGATGTCCAAGAGAAAAGGAACGAGGGGAAGAACATCAAATCGTTCATGAAAGAGCGTGACGAGAAGAAAAATGCGATACGATATATAATGAACGATTTAGAAGTAGCAAGTTATATAGCAACCATGGGCCTTTCTGTCGCTCTATCCGTCTACGTCGCCTTTCGGGCTGGGCGACGTCTCCGGGGCTTGACTCCGGAGAATATGGAAGAGAAATGGACAGATTTTACCATCGATTCCTTGAGGGAACTGCTCAAAAGCTAGAAGAGCTTTTGGAGTGGAAGGGTGAGTACCCCTCAGGGCGTGAATTACTAAAAAAAACACAGTATCCATGTTAAATAAAAAATTTTCTTTATTCTGACCAATTTCTGGTAACAGGCTTAGTCTGCGGTATAGTTCTCTTTTTTGTTTTTTTTTTGTCGGGGCAATCCCGACTAGCAGCCCTTCAAGCATTGGGGGGAAGCTCTGCTCTTTTTTCTTTTGTTTAGCACGGACCCATTTCGAAAAATCACTTTTTCCGCTTTTTATTTCACTAGTTTTTATATAGATATCTTTTCTCTTATTGGGCAGCTTTCCTTTGCCCGCTTTGTATCCTATTCAAAAGAAAAAACGTAAAAAACCTGAATCTTCTATTCATCCTTTTCTTTGGTTTCCAACACCTTACATTCCGGGATGGGGGGATTAAAGAGATGTCGTTGGCTCTATTTTCCCAAATTTTCTTTATGCCTTCATAAATCCCTATTCGATAAAGCAGTATATGATACTTTTCGTTATCTTGTTTGGACTCGGGGGCCTGCAGGCGCTAACCCAAAGTCCTACGGAATCCTGTAATGTAATATATTCTTATACATTTTGGAATCCGTTTTTCTGTTCCCCATGCAGGGGGCGGCCGTTTTATTCTTTTTGTTTAGGAGTCAAAGTCTACGAGAACACGTAGCCTTTCATATTGGTTATCTGTTTACTGGCTTCATTTTGTTACTCTACTTTCAAAGTAAGACCCATCTGGGTTTGACGTTTCTCTATTTTTTTCTTTTTATGCTTCATAATAAGCGTATGTGTTTTAGTGCGTCTGAAACGTGATAACAATGGCGGCCTTTCCAGAACTCTGGAAGAATTTCATCTTCAAAATGAAGATGGAGTTTGTGTCTGTCCTTTATATTGGGCTTCTCTTTCATTTTAACTCCATTTATCCCACCACGGATAAGTGGATCATTGGGATGAACTCCCTAGTTGTACAAAGCTTAATCCTCCTTATATATAAGAAAAGAAAGTTTTTTGGGGAAAAAGAAAAATGAACCCCAAAAACAAGGGGAGGGGGATTCAAAGGAACGAGGGGAACGACGAGAACATAAAACCCTGAATGAAAGGGTGTGACGGGACTTTACTTTCTCAATTCGAGATGTTAGAAGGTGCAAAATCAATGGGTGCCGGAGCTGCTACAATTGCTTCAGCGGGAGCTGCTGTAGGTATTGGAAACGTATTCAGTTCATTAATTCATTCCGTGGCAAGAAATCCATCATTGGCAAAACAGTTATTCGGATATGCAATCCTGGGCTTTGCTCTAACCGAGGCTATTGCCTTGTTCGCATTAATGATGGCCTTTTTGATTCTCTTTGTTTTCTAAGTTTCTCCTTTTGAAAGGTGTAGTCTCTCCTACCTGAGGAAGAGGACGAGGCCCCCAGAAATGGGGGGAAGGGGAGTGGGCAAGGGGCCCCTTCACGGCTAATCGATCTCTCTCCCTCTAGTAAGCTCATCGAAAGACATGGTGCCCAATACTAAAACAACATTGGGGAAGGTGGGATGCTAGGTGGACAGGATTGGACGTTAACCTAGAGAGCTAAGTGTAGTGCACTTCGTTCTCTTTGATTGGCACATGGAAGATCCACTTAAAGCATCAAGAAGATCTGCACCGCTAAGACAAGGAAGGTAAGATGTTCAGAAAGAAGATAAGACAAAAAAGTAAATATTGCAACTGACAGCTAATAGGAGAGAGAATACAACTGTCAGCAAATCAAATAGATAAGACTGTCCTGTCTTGATAGTTGACTTCAGATTTCAATGTCCGATCTGACTGTGAGAATAGCGAAGTCCGGAATGACATGCTCAATGCCAGTCCATCCAGAAATGCCAGATGAATCCCGTGAGATATCTAATCTAGGCAGAAGATCCCATCCCTAAAAAAGTGTAATCAGAGGGTGAAACCTTGCTTTGCAAAAGGGGAGTTCTTTCCCGCATCCATCCCATAAACCCCTGTCAAGCTTCTACTCATTCTCCATTCAGGAAAAGGTTTCCGGTTGCCATAAATAAAACCACAATCACACAGTCAACTCGAACAAAGAGCTTCTCGCCTACAAATTCAGGAGCTGGTCCAAGCCTTCCTCTTTACTGTTTAGTTTAGGAGTAGCATTGAAGATTCGAAACCTTTCGTGTCGTCAGGTTGCTACACCTAACCTAGCCTAGCGGGAGCTCACTTAAGGCTCCGAGTATCATGATCGTAAGACGACATTTGCTAGCCTCACACTACCCTTTTTGGAACCCCCGAGTAGTCATGTGGAAGAAACAAACGAAAAGAAAGGAGAAAGGCTTGCTGTTGCCAAGGCCTATTCCTCGACCATTTTTGATCGGAACCTATTCAATAAGTTGGGAGTCCCCGCCATGTAAACCCATATCCCATGGAAGAATCGAATCAATACCGACTATTTAGCATCCCGAAGAGTGACGAGAAGACCACACTTTACATCTTTCTTTCAAAAGAGGAGAACGCGCTCATAGAATATTCAAAAAAAATGAAATCCTCGTCCAGTGGCACGTCCTTTAGCTGCTGCGGTCCGGTACGGGGAAAGAAGTTCGGACATCTTCTATACTATATAGGAAGCGCTCCTTGCCTGAAGAATAGGCGTCTTTCATACCTTTCCTGGGAACGGGCAAGAAAACAGGCCTATGAATGTGCACCCTCTTTCCTGATACTAGGGACATTTGATTCTTTCTGACCTATATTATAATCTTACCAACCCAACTGCTCTTATTCCGCTAAAAGAGCAAAGAGAAAAGCCCTCTTATGCCAGAAAATAAAGAATAAAGAAAGTGTACTTTCACCTCTGGAATGGCAACATGCGAAAGACACCCACTGGCGTGCTTACGTTCTTTCTTCGCTTCCCAGCCAACAAGCAACTCCTTGAGCTTTAGAAAGCCGTTGATTGCCATCCGTTTTCTTGCTGGAATCTTTTTCTTATTCTTAATAGAACCTGTCCTCCCGGGGCTCAAGGGAGAGGCCTGACTGTCTTTTCTATAGAGTTGGAGTAGTAGTTGGACAAAAGAACTCTCTGGCCGGAGTCAAACACGTAGTCGTGACCTGTCCCGTCGTTACTCCTCTTTCTATATATGTTTAGGGAGAAAGAATTAGGCAGCCTAAAAATCAACTCTAGGCGTTGGATTGTTTTTCTTTTCTGCTGGTGAGGAAAGGTCGTGCAGTCGCAGAGGACTAGTTCCCTATCCCGCGGAATAAAAAGGGATCGGCGCAGTGGATAGGCCACTCTCACTGGAAGAGCTTAGCTTATTCCAAAGCATCCCTGACGCTCTCTAGTTTAGGAATAGAGGGTGCCGCATCCGAGGCAAAGCAAGAGCTAACAGCCTCTTTTTTTTCCATCCTTACTTTCATCCGTTAATGCTTCTTCTTTCCAGTCAGTTTAGATCCTGAGAACAAGTCAAGCTTCAAATAAGTAGTCCGCTAAGGTCTGTCTAACAATAGAGCTTCCAGAGGCAAGCCGAAGCGGAGAATGTTTCTCCTAAAGAGTCTATTATAGTAGTCTATCAAAGCACAAGGAGAATGGCTCTGACCAAGCATCTGGTGAGGGATCCGCTGGATTAGTAAGCATCACATAAGGAGGACGGTCTTCAGGAGATCTAAGTTGCTCCTTTCTTCCCCCTTCCCCAGTTCTCTAACTAGTGGTGTAAGCAAGTGCTCCATTGTGTAATGGTCTAAGGGCCTTTAAGTTCTAATCTTACCTACCGTGTCTAAGGTGTGACTTCTTCCAAGAGTGGGAGGGCTCACAGTAAGACCGGGTAGACGGGTATAGCAGTAATAGGACTTTCACCCAATAGGATAAGGCAAGTCAGTTTGAAAGCAAGGCAAACTTTGCCTCTTGGACTACGGCTTGGAAACCTTTGCCAAGTTTCCTCCGTGAGAAAGGAATAAAACTCACTCTCTTTTCTTCTTCAACTCAACCAAGTCCAATAGAAAACACATTAAGCTTCGTCTAACAGGAAGTAGCACTTGCCGCCTTGCATAGCATGTCGAGAATCCTTTTCCTTGTTTCGAAATACAGATTGTTGTGGAGAGTATAAATAGCGTAAGAGAAAGAAGCTGTTCTTGAATTGCTAGTCTGTCAGTGAGATAAGTGAGAAGCTGTGATCGAGAAAGTCTCGCCCAAAGAGCTCTACAGTAGTGCCTTGCGGGGTCGTAGAGCCGGTCAACGGGAGCTAAGATCCGATTCTTGCATTCATCTTAACTGCAGATTTCTACTTCTTCTTACCCAGTTTGTAAGCAGAGGAGAACAAATAAGATAGAAGCCCATATTTAAACTATACTTCCTAACTAGATAAGAAGTCTTTTCAGAAGCAGTAGACTGAGAGGCTTTGGCAGAATGGATCGAACTTCTTGCTCTCAGGGTGCTTCGCTTGAGCTCAACCATCCGGGATGCTTGTTTTCTGAGGATGATTCTTTCGCGTAAGTCAGGGAAGTGTTGAGCCAGAGTAGAGATGACCTTTTCAGCATCGCTGTGAGAGCATCCGAGTGAAGAATTTCTTCCAAAGGCATGCTGAAATAGTTTCTTAGTGCTTCCCTTTGTTCTTGCAAGAGATCAAGACTGGTAGGCAGGCTAAGGCCAGAGATTCAATGCCCGAGGTCTTTCCTCCCCTTATCAGTCGAGTTACTTCATAACCTCTTCTTCTGATTCTAGTCGTCGTAACTCTCTCTATCTTAGGTGTCGGCATCACACATATCATATAGATTGTGTGTAGTGAGTGAGATTTCCCAAACAAAACATTAGGAAAGGAGTTAAAAAAAGAAAAAGAATAGAGGCCATCTGACTTGGTTAAGTCATGTTAGTTGTGGTTAACAGCAGAACCAAAGCAGAATGACTGACCCTGCCTCCAAAGAGGAAGGTGCATTCCTTGTTATATCCCATAGCTTGCTGAGACCGGAGATAGGGTCCCCTCAGATATGACGATAGGTACGTTCCTGCCAAACATGTTAATAATCTAGGTTTCCCTATGGGCATATCCCAGGTTTCCAATATGATCTTAAAATAGACAATCACACACAAAAAAGCTCAAAAATAGCTCGACTGATAAGGAGAGGAAGCAAGGCACTTGAGATGGGTGCTTTCCTTCTTTTTTCTTTCGAAGGTGTTCAAGGGCTGATTGAGGTATAAATTCAATACATATAATTTTTTCTTTTTCTTGATTTGGTGGTAACCCATTTGGACGAGCAATCGCTACTTCGTTCTCGCGAGTGTGCAGGGCTTGAATCATCCATAAAACGCCTATTCCTAGGTGCCATGTGTTAAATATCTTACTTGCCTTATTCCCGGAACTGGGTTCAAATAAGAAGAATTGCAAAGATTTTAGATATTGTCTCAGTACTTGTGGCTAGTCCTCTTATATGGACTTGACCTCCCTAAGGATGCTTCCACAGAAGAGGCGAGAGGTTCTATCCTTCGGGTATGTGTACCGAACGGGAAATCTATACTCGTAGGCGGTGATACCTCAAGCCCATGATACAACATTTTAAAGTAAGAAAGCAGTTGATAACGAAAAGTTAACCCCCGGTCGGACTTGGTAGGGTGGGAGCCGAATAGAAGGCATAAAGTCAGAGGAATGAGCGGGTAAAGAATAAAGAGATTGGAAAGATGAGATTCATGTATTGACGTAATCTAGTAGACCCTTAAAGAAAGAACATCCAAACCTAGAAACAAGAGCACGCCCATCAAACGGAAAGAATTGAGAAATAGGAGGCGGGTAAGCCCGAATAGCTTCCTCAAAAGCATGATGTAGCGACTTACTATTAATTAATTAATAATGCGAGCTAGCATTTGGGGCTAATGTCTGTAGATGTGATACCTCCTGGTCAGAGACGGAGAATCGCTGTTATCGGATCTGGTAATAAACGTATGCTTAGTAGGGAGGGGCTCGCCCTGATGCTTTGCGAGACCGAAAGCTTCATTTTGTGTTCGGTTGCGTTATCTACCGCAAAGAGGGACTCCCCCTTTTAGAACAGTGTTAGTTCGCTATTACTGCCGGTCAACGAGAATTCTATTCTGATATTGCTATGTGCGCCACTAGAGCTTTGATCATATGCTTCGAGCCGAGTCGATGAGTTTGAATATTCATTCGTGTACGTATGCCATGTAGATTGAAAAGGGAGAAGCCCTCACTGACGGAGTATAAATAGCACACCAGATGGATCATTCAATAGAAAGCCGAAGGCGAAGAGTTAACACAAAGGGCTGGGGGAGAGAAAGCGTCCTTTGTTGATACCTAGTGTACACCGCCACCTACTGAAATGGATTAATAAACGTTGCTTTCTATTGCTTGTAGCGGCGTTGCTTCCTTTTGTTCACCGCGAAAAATGAAAGAGAAAGAAGGCCTTGTGGGGCATCTCCGGCAGCGCCAAAGAGAAAAGACGTAACAAGGTATTCAGACCACACTTCACACAAACCAACTGAACGTTTCCCAAGAGCTAGTGCTCTGATACCATGAAAGAGTTGAAAATACTTTGAATTGGGTGAACATTGAACAAGGCAAAGTAATGGTCTATTCATCCCCCAGCAGTTCCTTTCCCATTCAACATTCATTCAAAGTATTCTCCCCTTGCCATGCTTCAACCAGCTGCTTTGCGGACTGCTCTTGCTCTTACTGCTGCTTCCTATGCTTCCTGCTTCTGACTACCTGCCTTTCCCTCACCGTCACTGCCTTCCCGCTTGATATCCCGTTTTCCTTATCTCGTGCAATTAAAGGGAACTCGCCTCCTTCACTGCTTCCACTCCAACTCGAACTCAAAACCTCTTCCTCATCTTGACTCATGGCGTCTTCATCAGTGAGTCAATCCTCATCATCATCCTCCGTAAGAGAAAAGGACCACGGCCGCCATGCCCCCTGTCCATTATAGCTATCAAGGTGAACTTCCCCTTCTTTGCCAAAAAAGGAGCTCTCATAGGGATCGTCTTGTGGCGAAAAGGTTTCACACAAACCTATGGCATCGATTATTTCGAGACATTTGCTCCTGTGGCCAAACTAAATTCCATACTAGTCATTCTGTAAGTTGCAGCTAACAGATCTTGGCCACTGCAGCAGCTTGATCTTGACTAGCTTGGGCTTCCTGCCTCTCTTCCATGGCATTCAAGGACCCAAGCTTGGGGCATTCCCTCATGCGGCCCCTTGCATATTTCTTTAGCACCCACCTCTGGGCACATATGCTTTCTTCTTCTCCTCGTAATCCGGCCTACCATCGTTTGGCTTTCCATCACCACCCTTGGCAATGGCTTTTCCCCCCTTTCCTTGATGGATGTTTTGGATGTGATCTTGTTCAGGCCATAAGAGTTCAGAGTCTAATCGCAGAGAACTCCGTCCCTTGAGCCTATAGATAGAAGGTAGGCCTAGACTTTAAGGTGAATACGTCTTTCTGTGATCTTACGGTAGCGAGTTTCGGTAAGTTCAGTAAGTGAAGTGACGAGCGAAGGTGTACAAAGTCTATGACTCACACGCTTAGGCGGGTTACGGGACTTTGTGATTCTTTCGGACAAGATTGCCTAGATTGATCTGATTCTCTTCCTATCTATTCATAAGACAAGATCAATCAAGGAATCCAGCGGCAGGGTACTTTCTTCCGATATCTCCCCCCGAGGGTGAGGTAGACTTCCCTATCCTTAAGGATAAAAAAAATCAGATCTCTTGCTTTGCCCGCAAGCCCTACTAGCGTAGCAAGTCTGGTCGCAGGTGTGTTGTTCGTTCGTTCTAGCGATAGGCTCCAAGCGCGATTCTGATTCTAAATTAGGTTTTCTGTTCTGGAATGAATCTGTTCTAAAGAAAGACCTGCCTATAATATAAGAGGGGCTGGTTCACGGTAATGAATGGTGGTATCGGTCGGGGCAAGCACAGCACTCGTTCCCGCAGCTAAATAAGGAAGATGCACAGAAGGAGCTGCTATTGCTATTGAATCCCCTGCTAATCTTAGTGCTACAGAACCAGTAGCAAGACGCAAGGTTTAGAATCCACTAAGGGAAGGGAAAGCTGGCAAGGATGGGAATGAGGATGGCATAAAATCATCTATAGTTTCCGCGTGAATAAGCCTTGCTATAGAATCAGATGTGAGGGAGGAAGCATCCAATTGCAATTCCAAATATCCCTTTTATAAGGAACTTTTTGCCCCAATCCCTTCGCAATTGAGCAGATAGAGTCAGACTTTCTTCGTAAGGAATCGGACTAAGAGGATTTCAATTCCATTTCCATTGAGCAGATCCAGTAAGACAGTAGACTTTCGTGCTCTTTCTATCTATTTACAATGACTGAGAGTCGCTCAAGCGAGCAGGCACGTATAGGGCAGCGCCTTCTACCTTCCGAAAATAGGAAAAGACCAGTCCTTCTACATCTCAAGGGCATGCCCTATAGACCTAGTATATCGGCTATAGCTGCAGCTATGACTGACCAAGAAATTGAAAGCTCTAACTAAAAAAGAAGTCCCAGGGCTTATTCCCTTTTCATTTCAAGGTCTTGTAGCCAGACTGATCCAGTCATCTATATCTCGTTTCGCCCCTTTGGCTCTCTTGCTTAGTATCCCAGTCCAAGATCTTATTGAAAGATAAAGCCACAGCTTCTTCAAATTCAAAAGCAAAGGATATTCACCCGGCTACTCCATCTTCTCTCTCTCACTCCTTCCAGGCCTCTTTCAAGCTAAGAAGACTCCTTTCAAGGTTATTCTTATTCTTATCTGCAGATCGGAGTCGTTCACTTCTCTGTCGAAAGAGCGTATTCTTTTATTGCAGCTAATTACAAATCTCAATCAGTCTTGTCTGTACACCAATCCCAATGGCTAATTCGGCTCTTAAGCCTGGAACTCAATCAAAAAGGGAAGCCGGTGGCTAGACCAAGAGGAGATGGTACCGCTGGGGTTTACGACAGATTCTCCAAAGTCTGGGAAGAAATGACTCAATAGACAGGGGTGACTAAGAAATACAATTTACATCCGTTCTAGTGAATAAGGGAAATGGAACTAAGGCTTTTCAAATGTTCGAATGATAGTACCAGGTACGGCCTTGCTATACTCTATACTGAAAGGGGTCAGCCTTAAACTAAAGAGGGACATCCTTCGGGGTCAAATCAGGAAGGGACTTTGCCAAAGAATACATCCCAAAAAGGTGTTTACTATGATTCTTAGTCGAATGAATGAGTCCTCTACATTGGTCCTACCGGCAATTCTCTGCTCACGAACAGCCTCATGGGATTCGCCTTTCAAAGTTGCAAAACACAATCCCTAGCGTAAGTCGCAATCAACTTGATGCATTTTGTTGGACTAATGAGTATAGGACGTAATTAGAGGTGGTGGGTGGGCGCCTATATACCACTTCGGTGTTTGTTTGGTTGCCGAATGAGAAGTGGTATTGTACCACTATTATGCCCATGGTAACCAACGTACCCATTCCCTTGGTCTATCGCTTGTAAAGCATCCCAGGTAGTTCTCTAAGCACCGGTTAACCACCTCCCTCACAGTTTGCATGAGATTCCACTTATTCTATTTCATTTTAAGCCTTAGGTAGTTGTTCCTCCAGCAGTTCTGTTCTTGGTCTGATAGTCTTGTTAACGCTTTCTAATCTACTTTCTTGTACAGATCTTCCTTTCCTTCCTCGTCCAGTGACGGATTTGCTCCCTCTTTCAGTAAGTCTTCTTCTTTAGTAAGAAGAGTACTGCCTAAAGCAATGTGAGTGAAAGTGTCTATATGGGAACCGGCCGTAAACTCCTTTTCTGGTGTAGATCCCCTTCCTTATGAATAAGTTCCCCGGGTACAAGGAATGAGTGCTCCTAATGTCTTTTCTCTGTTTCGGTGTAGATCGTCTCTTTGTCTATGGAGACCTTTTCAAGTCGTCCATTCTCTTCGGTATGGATTCAAAGTCATCCCTCACGCGGGTG